ATATTCCAAAGCTTTCGTATGTTCTCCATTACTTGTATGGATAAGACCTATATTATAGAGTATATAACTTCGATCATAGGGATCAATTTCTAGTCGCATAGCTTCATAATAATTCTGTAAAGCTTCTGCATAATTTCCTTCGGATTGAGCTGACATCCGTTACGGTCGCCATTCAATTAAAAGAATCTCCGTTCCAGAACCGTACGTGAGATTTTCACCTCATACGGCTCCTCCCTTATGTGCATAAGGAGAATATACATGAAATCAAAAAGATGAAAATATTCTCATTATGGACTGAGCAGGGCTAGTGTTTTTACAAGAAATCTCTAGCCAACCTTCCTGCAAGAGATCTTTTCTTAACATCAAGACTAGATAACTAGATAGAAATGAGAACTCAAGCAATTTCTTTGTTTTCAACGCCTCCTAATTTCCAGGAATTAGTCACTTCAAACAACCTTCGATGGTTATATTGGTATCCAAAGTACGAACGAGATGGATGTTTGTTGTCCCAACCATTCTTTTAGTCCCGAGCCCAATAAGGAAAGGGGTCATTTCTAACAAGGTTTTGTGTTGTTGATTCCTAGGTGTAGTGCTTCTTTCCTTATGCTGTCCGTTGGTACTAGTGGAGTAGGATTCCCCCATAATACAGAACCTCTAGGTGTAACCTTTCGCTCAATACTAGAATCAAAAATGGAAACATAGCATCTGAGGTTGCATTAATCGAGGATACACGACAGAAGGAATTGTTCTATTGCCAAACTTCACCTTCAACAAGCGTGGATTTCTTTCAAAAAATTTCCCGAATCACGTGTCTTTCTCGTAAGACCGAGAGAAATTCAACAAAAAAAAAAAATCAAATCACACCATCTCTGTAATAGGTAAATGCCTCCTTTTCTCCTGAAGTTGTCGGAATTATTTGCAATAAGATATTGGCTACAATTGAAAAGGTCTTATCAATAAAATTTCCATTTATCCGCGATCTAGGCATAGCCAGCAATCCATTTTCTAATTCTTCTGATTCCCTCTCGTAGGAAAATGATCCCACAAAGAAAAGAATTGTACAGTACAAAATAACATAAAAATAGATTGATTTGCAAAAAAAATGATGGGCTTTCTATTCCATTCCAATTGTTCCTTTTTGACAGGAATCAATAAGAAATAGTCGAACCCACTTCGATTTCATCCTAATGTAGTAGTATACCAATGAAGCGAACTATTCCGATTTCGCTGAAGTTACAGATTAAAATAACTCGAGCATTTTTAGTTGAATTATGATTCAAAGAGGAAAAAATCATTCTATGATGAAAATAGAATAACCACCTCTTTATTTATCTTATGTACATAGCAGGTATACAATCCACTATAAAAAACATTTTATCAATCTAGAATAGAAGGGTGAGGGAAGGGGTTTGTTGTTGAGAACTCTAAAGCCGGAAAGAATTTTGAGAATTTGTAAGGTATGGAATCGTAGTCTATATAGCATTATGATAGAAAGGTATCTATTAACCCTAGTCTAAAAAACCTAGACCTATCAATCAGTTGATTCATTCTAATTTATTGATTTAATCGAGTCGAATATAGTAGAAGTCGTTTTTGCAAACACGAACCCCCTTTTTCTAAAAATTACAAATAAAAAAAATTCGTAAGAAAATAATTGTCTTGGGGCCTCGAAAGATCTTTTTTTACTTTGATGCAAAATTTTCTATTTTTTTAATATATAGTTAAAATGGATTAGTCATACCTATCCAATAATCTAGAATCGAATATAAAGAACTCACTATTCACTCGGTTTTTGATTCATAATCATTATGTAGGAGAGGTGGCCGAGTGGTTCAAGGCGTAGCATTGGAACTGCTATGTAGGCTTTTGTTTACCGAGGGTTCGAATCCCTCTCTTTCCGCACCTTCACTTAATAGATCCGTTTTATTAAAAATATCGAGCAATAGAAATGGAGACCTTTATTCCACCAGTTCAATCTTTCATTGATATAGATTCTCTATTCCCAATTGCCGCGACTAGGAAGAATACCGGAAAGAAGATTAAAATAGCCCCTCTGGCTATGATACATAAATGAGAAAAAATAGGAATCAAGCCCGTATTTTGCTTACTTAACCTTAGTTTAATTTGATAAAAGGAAATAAAATGGCCCGAACCTCTCCTATTTTATTTTAGTTTCATTAAGTTTGACGAGAATAATACTCTACGACTAGCAATTCATTTATTTTTAAACCGACCCATTTACTATCTATTATTTGATTGACCAGTCCTTTATATTGGATTGGGTGAAGAGTCAAATGGTTTGGCACTTCCGCCTGAGGGGAAGAGTTTAGAGAATTTTGAATCAGAGTTCTGGATTTTTCTTCATCCTTCGCCATAATAATATCTCGAGGTTTGCAGCGATAACTTGGTATATCTACTATACGCCCATTCACTAAAATATGTCTATGGTTAACTAATTGGCGGGCTGCGGGAATAGTCGAAGCCATACCCAATCGAAAAAGGATGTTATCCAAACGCATTTCAAGTAATTGTAGTAAAACTTGACCTGTTGACCCCTTGGCTTTTCCAGCGATATGAACATATTTAAGTAATTGTCGTTCTGTAAGACCATAATGAAAACGCAATTTTTGTTTTTCTTCTAGGCGAATACGATATTGAGATTTTTTCCCGGAACGCGATTGGTTTCTAAAATCACTCCCGGCTTTAGGCCTTTTATTAGTTAGTCCTGGTAAAGCCCCCAGGCGACGTATTTTTTTGAAACGAGGTCCTCGGTAACGCGACATAAAATAAAGACTCCTTTATTTTTATTTAGAATTCATTTCATTCTTTTTTTTTTTTATTTTACAGAATAAATCTAAACTCAAACTGAACTAAATGAAGCGAAGTTTGCTGAAGTAGTGTACTTGTACTATTACAATACAGAAGAATGAGATAAATTGGATAAATAGTCAAACTTTCTATTATTATATATATATAAGAATATATAAGATCCTTTTCCTGTCATAGTCATGCGTTCCCCCTATAACTTAATAAATTCATGGATTTTGGAAAGAGGGGAAGACACTTTTCAATATTCTTTGATTTCAAAGGAAGATTCTCCATTTTTCAAAAATGGAATCAAAAAATGAAAAATAGAAAAAGCCGGCTATCGGAATCGAACCGATGACCATCGCATTACAAATGCGATGCTCTAACCTCTGAGCTAAGCGGGCCCATATTATAGTAATAGAAATTTTCTATGCATAGGAATTCAAGACATTATTACTATAAGTATAGTGTCTCTAGAAATATAGATAAAGAATAGAATCCACAATTACCAATAAATATTGGATATTATAGAACATAACGATTTCTATAGCGATATAAAATTTTGGATTTCTTTATCACAATTCTAAATTCGAATAAAATAATATTGGATAGTCAAACTTTTTTTATTTTGAATTCACATGATATTTGAAATTATTTTTGTTACACTTCTCCCTTTTCTATCCTACAATATTTCTCTCTATTTCTTCCTAATTTGTTTGATTAATTATAACTAATCAAACATTCCTCAGCTTTCATTCGTAAAAGGGGAAGTTAAGAAAAAAAAAAAAGAATCGACCCTTTAAGTATCCCAATTGCATGGCAAAAAAGGCATGAAGAGAAAGATATATAAAGGATATATATCAATCTATATTGAATTGCCGATACAGAAATGATAAAATTGAATTTGATTCAATCAAATATGGATTTCCTATAGGTAAGCAAAAAATACTTTTTCGAGATAGTAATCGTTATCTAATAAATTCAAAGGTTCCAGTATAAATGAAAGAAAAAGGGAATAATATTCTAATAAAATTTGAATCTCAAAACAAAAGACAAAAAGAAGGGGGATATGGCGAAATCGGTAGACGCTACGGACTTAATTAGATTGAGCCTTGGTATGGAAACTTACTAAGTGATAACTTTCAAATTCAGAGAAACCCCGGAATTAATAAAAATGGGCAATCCTGAGCCAAATCCTTTTTTCTCAAACAAAACAAAGGTTCAAAAAACGAAAAACAAGGGATAGGTGCAGAGACTCAATGGAAGCTGTTCTAACAAATGGAGTTGACTGCGCCGGTAGAGGAATTTTTCCACGGAAACTTTAGAAAGGATGAAGGATAAACGCACCTATTGAATACTATATCAAATGATTAATAATGACTAATGTTGACCCCAATCTGTTTTTTAATATGAAAATGGAAAAATCGATGTGAATTTATTTCCTGTTGAAGAATAAATCGAATATTCATCAACTCATTCACTCCATAGTTCGATAGATCTTTTAAAGAACTTATTAATCGGACGAGAATAAAGATAGAGTCCCATTCTACATGTCAATACCGGCAACAATGAAATTTATAGTAAGAGGAAAATCCGTCGACTTTAAAAATCGTGAGGGTTCAAGTCCCTCTATCCCCAAAAAGCCTATTTGACCCCTAAAATATTTACCCTACCCCCCCTTTTCGTTAGGGGTTCCAAATTCCCTTATCTTTCGGATTCTTTGACAAAAGCATTTGGGTGTAAATGACTTTCTCTTATCACACGTGATATAGAAGACACATTGCAAATGAAGCAAGGAATGCAGAATGAATACCATTGATTGAAATTACAGGACTTGGAGAAACTTTGTAATCCCCCGTGTCCCTTTAATTGACATCACCTCCAGCCATCTACTAAAATGAGGGTGGGATGCTACATTGGAAATGGTCGGGATAGCTCAGCTGGTAGAGCAGAGGACTGAAAATCCTCGTGTCACCAGTTCAAATCTGGTTCCTGACACATGGTTTCATTTTTTTTTAATCTTTATTTTATAAATATAAAGTAATTGATATGAAGCGAGATACTTATTGATTTCGAATATGGATCATAATCCATACTTTTCTTTTATCTATCTTGGCGAGATATACCCCATCTATAAAATACTCTAAAATAGATGGGAAAGGTTTCTTAAATAAATAAAATGCAATTTTCTC